ATGGCAGTTCCAAAAAAACGTACTTCTATGTCAAAAAAACGTATTCGTAGAAATATTTGGAAGAAAAAAGGATATTTAGTTGCAGTAAAAACTTTTTCTTTAGCGAAATCAGTTTCCACCGGGCATTCAAAAAGTTTTTTTGTGCGACAAACAAATAATAAAGTCTTAGAATAATCTCAATTGATATAGCCTAAAGAACCCCAAATTTTGTAAGATGAATGTTAACTAATGTATTTTTCTGTATTAAATTTCTCAATATTACTTAGAACTCACTGCTGTGATATATAGAATAAGAGTTTTTTGTATATTGGGTTCTAAGTATTATTTTTTTCCCTATCACAATTGTACTTTTCTATTGTGAAAAGTACAATTGTGATAGAGATTGAAACTCTTTTGTTATATGCCTATCCAAAAACTTAATTGGTTTTGTAAATGGTATTATAAATTATATGCGCAATAAAGAATATTAATACTTTAATTTAAATATACTAAGGTATCGAAATCATTAGAAAAATAACAAATTATTTGTATTTAATGATGAAATTGTGATAGATATGAAATCCTAGTTATTTGATTTTGTTCATTGAAAAAAAAACTCAATCTTTTTCATTTGAATCCATGAAATCGGATAAATGAAAAACAAATCATAAAAAAAAAATTGAGAAAAAAAGACAATTCTTAGTTTTATACCTCAACCGAGAAAAAACTATGGAGTTCCAACTGTTTGGAGAAAACTTAGTTTCTAGTACATGAAAGTTGATTGTTAAAAAACCCACGACGATACTACCTAGGTAGGTATTTTATTGAAGATTCAAATATTTAAACCACAAACCAGTCTTTATTCATTGATTCTAATTAATGTTTCCTAAACTATATTGAATCCTTGAATCTCGACGATTCAACATGAATTGACTATTATTATTTCAAGTAAGCCGCCGTGGTGAAATCGGTAGACACGCTGCTCTTAGGAAGCAGTGCTAAAGCATCTCGGTTCGAGTCCGAGTGGCGGCATCTTCTAAAAGAGATACAATAGATCCTAAAATGTATTCAATTCGCGATTTCCAATTCTGTAATGGGACCCCTTTTATGATATTTGTGACTTTAGAACATATATTAACTCATATCTCTTTTTCGATCATTTCAATTGTGATTATGATTCATTTGATGACCTTATTAGTCCACAAAATTGTAGGATTACGTGATTCATCAGAAAAAGGGATGATAGCTACCTTTTTCTCTATAACAGGATTATTAATTTCTCGTTGGATTTCTTCGGGACATTTTCCATTAAGTAATTTATACGAGTCATTAATCTTCCTTTCGTGTAGTTTCTTCATTATTCATATGATTCCCAAGATACGTAACCTTAAAAACGATTTAAGCACAATAATTGCACCAAGTACCATTTTTACTCAAGGCTTTGCCATGTCGGGTCTTTCAACTGAAATGCATCAATCCACAATATTAGTACCTGCTCTACAATCTCAGTGGTTAATGATGCACGTAAGTATGATGTTATTGAGCTATGCAGCTCTTTTATGCGGATCATTATTATCAGTCGCTCTTCTAGTCATTACATTTCGAAAAAACATCAAAATTTTTTGTAAAAGCTATAATTTATTAATTAAGTCATTTTTCTTTGGTGAGATTGAATATTTGAATGAAAAAAGAAGTGTTTTAAAAAACACTTCTTTTCCTTTATTTCAAAATTATTACAAATATCAATTAACTGAGCGTTTGGATTATTGGAGTTATCGTGTCATTAGTCTAGGGTTTACCTTTTTAACCATAGGTATTCTTTGTGGAGCAGTATGGGCTAATGAGGCATGGGGATCCTATTGGAATTGGGACCCCAAGGAAACTTGGGCATTTATTACTTGGACCATATTCGCGATTTATTTACATACTAGAACAAATATAAATTGGAAAGGTATGAATTCGGCACTTGTAGCTTCTATAGGATTTATTATAATTTGGATATGCTATTTTGGGATCAATCTATTAGGAATAGGTCTACATAGTTATGGTTCATTCACATAAACATCTAATTGAATAAACTACATGAAGAATACATAAGATAAAAACATCATCCCATATATAACGAAAGTTTGTTTTTATGAGTTTTTGAGAACCATTTTAATTTGAATGATTCCTTGATTCAAATTAAAATGGTTCTCAAAAACTCGAGATGTATCTAATTACAATTCTTATTCATTTTATTTCTTTTTTCATTATACAGTACAGCAAACGATTTTCAAAATATTAAATTCAAAGAATTATAAGACTTTCCTTCCGTTTCATTAATGAAACACTATCTATGATAATAATTGGATAAAATAGCGTGTACCTTGTCAACTGATAACGAGAGAACAAAATCGGGATAAATACCAATACTTATTACGGGTAGAAAGATACAGATTGAAAGAAATAGTTCTCGTAGTCCAGAATCCCAAAAATTAGAGTTTGGAATATTAAATAACTTGTATCCATAAAACATCTGACGTAACATAGATAATAAATAAATAGGAGTTAATATCATTCCAATTGCCATTACAAAAGTAATTAGCATTTTTGACATTAAAAGATATTTTGTACTAGTAATTAGTCCAAAAAATACTAAAAATTCCGCAACAAAACCACTCATTCCTGGCAATGCAAGAGAAGCCATCGAGAAGCTACTGAACATGGTAAATGTTTTTGGCATTGGGATAGATATCCCTCCCATTTCTTCGAGATAAACAAGACGTGTTCTATCACAACTCGTTCCCGCCAAGAAAAAAAGTGCAGCACCAATAAATCCATGAGAGAGCATTTGTAAAATAGCTCCATTGAGTCCCATGTCGGTTATAGAACCAATTCCTATAATTGTGAAACCCATGTGAGATACAGAGGAATAGGCTATTCTCTTTTTTAAATTACGTTGACCAAGAGAAGTTGAAGCTGCATAGATTATTTGCATTGTTCCTATTATCACCAACCAAGGAGAAAATATAGAATGAGCGTGGGGTAGTAATTCCATATTGATCCGAATCAATCCATATGCGCCCATTTTTAATAGGATTCCAGCTAAAAGCATACATGTACTGTAATGTGCTTCTCCATGGGTATCAGGTAACCATGTATGTAGGGGTATAATCGGCAATTTGACAGCATAAGCAATAAGGAAGCCAAAATAGAATATTATTTCCAATGCCACAGGATATGATTGATTAATTAATCTTTCAAAATCTAATGCTGGTTCATTGGAACCATATAAACCCATACCTAGAACTCCTATTAAGAAAAAAATGGAACCCCCTGCAGTGTACAAAATAAACTTTGTAGCCGAGTAGAGACGTTTCTTTCCCCCCCACATGGATAAAAGTAAGTAAACAGGAATTAATTCGAACTCCCACATGATGAAAAAAAGTAAAAAGTCTCGAGAGGAAAATAATCCTATTTGACCGCTGTACATTGCTAGCATCAGGAAATAGAACAACCGCGAATTTCGAGTAATTGGCCAAGCTGCTAAAGTTGCTAAAGTAGTGATAAATCCTGTCAGTAAAATGGGTCCTATGGAAAGCCCATCGATTCCTAGTCTCCAGTGGAAATCAAAAACATCTATCCATTTAGAATCTTCCTTCAATTGCATTAATGGATCATCCAATTGGAAATGATAACAGAATGCATAAGTCGTTAGAAGGAGTTCTAATAAGCATATACATATAGTATACCACCTAAACATCTTATTCCCTCTATGAGGGAATAAGAAAATTGAGGAACCCGCGAATATCGGTAAAACAACAAGTATTGTTAACCAAGGAAAATAACTCGTGATAAAGACAAGATACATTTTGACCAGAGAAGCCCGTCCTCAAAATAATATATTTTGTCGAGCACGGGCTTTTGTCGGTAAAGAGGAATCACAAATGATTCAAGTGGAGTTTTTTGTAACGTATCAATAAGATAGAGCCATGCTGCGAGTTGTTTCAGGCCCTAAATAAACACGGACACTCAAAAAATCTGTTGGGCAGGCAGATTCACATCTCTTACAACCTACACAGTCCTCGGTTCTTGGCGCGGAAGCTATTTGCTTGGCTTTACATCCGTCCCAAGGTATCATTTCCAATACATCTGTGGGGCAAGCTCGTACACATTGAGTACACCCTATACATGTATCATAAATTTTTACTGAATGTGACATTGGATCTATAAATTACAGTTTTGAACATAAAAGATTTTCGATCTGGTCAAATCAAATTAGTACTAAATGAATCATATATTATATATTGTAATATTGTAGACACCAGACGAAACAGTGGTTTATTAAAAACAATCAATATATTTCTTAAATCAATCTGTTTATGAGAAAAGGTCAAGACACTTTGATTTTCGTTTCAACAATTATGATGATACGAGTTACACATGCGAATTAAAATTAATTGGCCAACAAATTGGTCATCATTATTTCAATATAAATATAAAAATGCAATTCAATAAAATTGAATTGCATTCAAATTCAATAAAAAATAGTATTTCAATTCTATTAAATATTTTTATGTGTCTTTATTTAAATTATCTATGATGATTATCACTAATTATTCAACAAATTCGATTGATTAATACGAGTTGATTTTCTGTTACGATGGATCGACGAAACAATAGCAAGTCCAATAGCTGCTTCAGCAGCTGCAATGGCTATAACAAAGATTGAGAAAATGTCTCCTTTTAATTGGCGACTATCAAATATATCAGAAAATGTTACAAGATTGATATTAACCGAATTTAGTATAAGCTCAAGACACATAAGCGCTCTAACCATGTTTCGACTTGTGATCAATCCATAGATACCGATAGAAAATAAATAAACACTCAAGAAAAGGACATGCTCAAACATCATTGACTAACTCCTTATCAATCTCGATTCATTTCAATATGAATAACAATTCAACCGATTCAATTGATTAGAATAGAACAATTACACAACAAAAGAAGATATTGACGGTAGATAGATTTAACTAAAAATTTCTATTTATTTATTTAGAATTTAGTTAGAATTCTAAGAATTGGGAATCATTATAAGTTAAGTATTTTTATTGCTTATTGTCGAGCCATAGTAATTGCACCTATCAAGGAAACTAAAAGAATTATTGAAATGAGTTCAAACGGAAGATAAAAATCTGTTGATAAATGAATCCCAATTTGTTGAACGTTATTTATTAGGTCCTGTTCCATAATCTGGTTTGACCTTGCAGTCCAAATAATTCCGTACCATGACGTATCTGGGATAGTAGTAATTAGTGAAAAAAGAATAGTTGTGCAAACCATCAAAGTGACCCCATCTCCAATGGTCCAAAAATAGGAATTATTGGAATATCCTGAACCATTCATGAACATTACAGCAAATATGATCAAGATATTTATGGCTCCCACATAAATAAGGAGCTGTGCGGCAGCTACAAAATAGGAGTTCGATGAAATATAGAATAAGGATATACAAACAAGAACCAATCCCAATGAAAAGGCAGAATAAATTGGATTGGTAAATAATACTACCCCCAGACCCCCTAATACAAGAATTGACCCCAGAAATACAACAAGAATATCATGTATTGGTCCAGGTAAACCCATTATGTATAAAATACAAAATAAATAACTTTAACTATTTCATGACCTTACTTTAACTTTACTAAATAAATGGTCCAGGAAAGGAAAAGGGGTTACCCTATTTTTGTTTTCTTGTATATAATAATGTATATGATACATTTATAATTGAATTGAATTTGAATATGGATTAATGTAGATATAGATAAAATTATTGGTCCAACCTTACTTTATTTATATTTATCCGAAAGAAAAAAAAAAAAGAAAAAAGTAGTTGAAATTTGCTATTTTGAAATCATCACTAAAAATATATTTTTAGTTTTAATCAAAGAGTGATTCTCAACAATCATTAGTTTTTATTTGTAGTTACTGACTACCCAAAATAAAAAGCTTGGATCCTTTATATCAAAACAAAATCTTAGTAATCGGTAATTGTTCTTGAATCAAAGGGTTTATCTTTGTCTATTTTTATTTGAGTCGAATTCATAACTGTTTGAATTGTGTAATCTCCAATTATTGAGATTGGTAATCGACCCAAAGCAATTTGATTATAATTCAATTCGTGACGATCATAAGTAGAAAGTTCATATTCTTCAGTCATTGATAAACAATTTGTTGGACAATACTCGACACAGTTACCACAAAATATACAAACCCCGAAATCTATACTATAATTAAGTAATTGTTTCTTTTTAATATCTCTTTCAAATCTCCAATCAACAACGGGTAGATCTATCGGGCATACACGAACACATACTTCACAAGCAATACATTTATCAAATTCAAAGTGGATTCGACCCCGGAAACGCTCTGATGTGATCGATTTTTCATAAGGATATTGAATAGTTACAGGTAAACGATTTGTGTGGGATAAGGTAATTATGAAACTTTGACCAATGTACCTTGCAGCTCGTATTGTTTGTTGACCATAATTCATGGACCCAATTACCATAGGGAACATATTGTAGATATACATGAAAAATTTGACGTTTCTTTCTCTTGTTTGATAGAGATTATGAATCTAAAATAGTGTTATCGTATTCTCTTATTTATAATGAAACAAGTTGGGAAGAAGTTGTTAATAACAGATTACCTAGAGAAATAGGTAAAAGAAATTTCCATCCAAGATTTAATAACTGGTCCATTCTCATTCTAGGTAAAGTCCATCTTGTTGTGATAGAAATGAAGAGAAACAAATAAGCTTTAGTTAATGTAATAAGGATACCCATTGTTATTCCAAAAATGCCGGCGATTTTTTTTATTCCGAAAAGCTCAGAAATGGATATATACGGAATAGGTAAATTCCACCCACCTAAGTAAAGAACTGTTACAAATAATGAAGAAACTAATAAATTTAGGTAAGAAGCAAGATAAAATAAACCATATTTGATACCCGAATACTCGGTTTGATAACCTGCTACTAATTCCTCCTCCGCTTCTGGTAAATCAAAGGGCAATCTCTCACATTCGGCTAGAGAAGAAATTAGAAAAACAATAAATCCTATAGGCTGACGCCACAGATTCCACCCCCAAAAACCATATTTTGACTGTGCTTCAACTATATCAACTGTACTTGAACTGTTAGATAATCATAGTCGATAATAACATCACTGTTCCCATCGCTATTTCAAAACCGTACGTGAGACCTCAGCTTCATACGGCTCCTCGATGGCCACAAAAAAAATGTAAGGACGGGTTCGGTATTATCACCATCTTTGGATGGATAGAATAAAGATACATCGGAAAGTCCCAAATTAGACCAATGGAATTCTGTCTGCTAGAATAATAAAAAAAGTGCTTCCGAATTGATCTCATCCTTTACAATAAAAATTTCTCTTTGTTCGGTAATAACTTAATATTTCAATAAAATACTCCTTATATCAATCAATACAAAATAAAAAGAATTAGTCATTAGTTCATGAATCGTGATAAGAATTCGATATGTATGAATATGGATAGAGAAAAGAATAAATAGGGATCCCCTTTTTTTATTATTCATTCAATTACTGCATTCCATTTCTTTTTTCCTGTTCTTCTGTCTCAGAGGAGGATACTCAAAAATAAAATAAAGAATTAATTCGTTCTTGATAGTCATTTCTTTAACCAGTGAATAGGAGCATACTCTAGATCGGAATCGTAGGGAAGTACTACTTGATCATTTCTACCAATTTCAAGTCCTTATTATGATTCGTTTTATGAAGAAATACCTCTTTTTTGATACCTTACATTATCTCCATTACTAATCCTTTGTGTACCTTGGTGTTCCTAACCGTCCACTGACTTTTGATTGATCCCCGGTATAGTAATACATATGAGACAGTAGTAGAAACTCCATACAGTTGATCTTTTGTTTGCGCCCGCTTCAAGATATGATGACTAATCAAAAAATCTTAATCTTGGGGTAAGCAGTTTACACTGCTTATTTTTACTTCAACTTTATTCTTGTACATAGGGAATGAGATTGTTTCTTCTTACTACAAATTTGGAAGCTGTTTAGTTTCACTCATATAACTATCTGGTTTAACTCATCAACCCGAATGCTGAATAAAAAAAAAAATGAAAACATCTATTCAATACATTGAACCTCTTTCTTTTTTCTTTTATTTCTAGAAGAGAGGTTCAAAGTTCATATTCCAACGAATCACACGTAGAGATATTGATAACACACATAGAGTTAATGGTATTTCATAACTAATAGATTGAGCAGCAGCTCGTAGACCACCTAAAAAGGAATATTTATTATTCGATCCATATCCTGACATAAGAAGCCCAATAGGAGCAATACTAGAAATGGCGATCCATAAAAAAACACCTATACTGAGATCGGCTAAAACAAGACGATACCCAAAAGGAATTACTAAATAACTTAGTAGAATTGATATAACCGCTATAGACGGTCCCACACTAAACAAACGAATATCTCCTCGAGATGGGAGGAGGTCCTCTTTAAAAAGTAGTTTAGTCCCATCCGCTATAGCTTGAAGAATTCCCAACGGGCCAGCATATTCAGGCCCAATACGTTGTTGTATCGCTGCAGATATTTCTCTTTCTAACCACACAATTACTAGTACCCCCATTGTTATTCCCAATATAAGGGTCAAAATGGGTACAATCCATATTAGTCCATACACTTCTTTTAAAAATTCCGATGTAGAAAAAGAATTGATAGTTTGTACTTCTGTCGTATCAATTATCATTTCAACGATCAACTTCTCCCATAATGATATCTATACTACCCAATATCGTCATGATATCAGCCAATTTCATTCTTTTAACTAGCTGAGGAAGAATTTGCAAATTGATAAAACCGGGTGGACGAATTTTCCATCTCCAGGGGAAAACACTATTATCTCCTATCAAATAAATTCCCAATTCTCCTTTTGGGGCTTCCACTCTCACATAAAGTTCTTGTTTCGACAATTCTAAATTGGGTGAAGGTTTTTTACTAATAAATCTATATTCAAAATCATTCCATTCGGAATTCTTTGCTCTATCAAAGCGTCGTACTTCTAAATTTTCATAAGGTCCTCCAGGAATTCCTTCTAGAGCCTGTTGAATAATTTTTATGGATTCCTTCATTTCACCGATTCGTACTAAATAACGAGCTAATGAATCTCCTTCTTTTTGCCATTGGACTTCCCAATCGAATTCATTGTAACACTCATAATGATCAACTTTACGAAGATCCCATTGGATTCCAGAAGCTCGTAACATCGGTCCTGATAAACCCCAATTTACAGCTTCTTCTCCACCAATAATGCCCACTCCTTCAACTCGTTCCAAAAAAATGGGATTCCACGTAATAAGTTTTTGATATTCAACAACTCCTGTTAAAGAATAATCGCAGAAATCCAAACATTTATCTATCCATCCATAAGGTAGATCAGCAGCTACTCCTCCAATACGGAAATAATTATGCATCATTCGCATACCTGTGGCGGCTTCGAATAGATCATATATCAATTCCCTTTCTCTGAAAATATAGAAAAAGGGAGTCTGTGCACCGATATCCGCCATAAAAGGTCCAAGCCATAACAAATGAGAAGCTATACGGCTCAATTCCAGCATAATTACTCTGATATAGCTAGCTCTTTGAGGTACTTGAACATTTTCCAATTGTTCTGGCGCATTTACGGTTATTGCCTCTGTGAACATAGTAGCTAAATAATCCCATCGTGTTACATAAGGTAGATATTGTATAATTGTTCGATTTTCCGCTATCTTTTCCATTCCTCTGTGTAAATAGCCCAATATGGGCTCACAGTCAATAACATCTTCACCATCGAGAGTAACGATTAGTCGGAGAACACCATGCATTGATGGGTGGTGAGGCCCCATATTGACTATCATGAGATCTTTTCTTGTAACCGGTACTGTCATATCTTTTCTTCCTTAATTCATTATTCCATGAATTCCTCAAAACGAGACTCATCAAAACAAAAAATGGAATACTACTAAAAAATTCAAACGATTAAATTAACGAGTTTTTGGCTCTCGAATATCCAACTGACCAATTAATTTCTTATAACGTACTCTATTTTTCTTTGACAAATAAGCCAGCAACCGTTGACGTTTTCCTAGAATTTTTCGTAGACCCCTTTGTGATAAAAAATCTTTTTTGTGCAATTCCAAATGTGAAGTAAGTCTCCGTATCTTATTGGTGAAACTGAATACTTGAAATTCAACAGAACCCTTGTTTTCTTCTTTTTCTTCTTGTGGAATAATGGAAATGAATGAATTTTTGACCATAAAAAATTTTTCTATCCTTTTTCTTTCTTTTTCATGGATTTTTCCGATCAGGAAAAATAATAATAAAAAAAAAAAGAATTATGCCGGTTATTTTAGTCTAGTACACACATCTAGTACACACAAAAATTTGGATTTATTCATATACTACTTCTTTATTTTATCCAAATCAAATTTTCAATTTGATTTGGATAGAAAGGGATAATATGTTTCCACATTAATGAAAGAAAAGAATTTATTTCTATCTAAAAGGATTCCCCTAATTTATTTATTCCTATATCCAATTGAATGGATACACCATTAAATCTGTATCATTTACCAAAATATAACATAGCATATGCATACATCTTTCGGCTTTCATATACCGAAAATGTCACGGAATATAGATATATATATATATATGATATAGGAAATATACTATTAAATTAAATAATTCTAAATCGTGGATACATATGTATCCTTGACATACTGAAACGACTGCCATTATTGGTATCAAACCAATAGCGATTCATACAAGCTAAATCTTCTAATCGGTAATTGGGCCAAAGAACAAATTTGCATTTAATGAATTTATTTGTATCCGTATTAAGATGCTTGTCCTCATCCAAAAATTTTCCAGAGTTTCTTATGTTGTTTTCATTGCAAAATAATGGATTTCTATTTCTATCCGTAACATTCCAATTATGGGAATTGAAACAAATTAACATTCTCAATTCTCTGCGACGTCTAGGAGATAGAATATTTTCGGGAACAAGGAAATCATAATAATTTGTGTCCCCATTCACAAGCATATTCCCATATCGTACAATGGGTTTATCCAAATTCCTCTTATCAATATAACTTTTTTTTATGTATTTTCTATTAGTTTGGTGTTTATTGTTCTCGACCAATGAAATACTTATAGTTTGATATATAATCAATTTTCCATCCCTTTTTATAGATAGACGAATTGGTTCGATAATTAATATTCCTTTTTTTATCAATTCTGTAAGAGCTAGATCTTTCTGAATTAGCATTACATCCAGATGCATCTCTCCTCTTTGAATCGAGGATATAGCAATTTCTTTTGGATTTATCAGTCTAAGTAAGAGACAATATACCTTGATATTATTGATCATTCTTTGGTTCAAGGAGTCATCCCATTTTAATTGAAAAAGGAAATATTTTCTCAGGAAGAAATCTAGTTCTGCTTTCTTGTTTTTCTTGGATTGTTTTTTCTTCTTACCTTTTTTAATGGTAATGTCTGATCTCGCATAATTCTCTTCAATATCTTTTTTTTTGTTTTCTTTTCGTAGATCTGATACAAGATTTACTTGGTCCTGTTGCTCATTTTTTTGTTGGTTGGAATTTTCTAATTTAAGATATTTTTTTTGATGAGATATCATCTGAAGATTATTTTTTCTATTTATATTGATGTTTTTATTTTGACTTTTATTTTTATAAAAATAAAAGTCAAAAAGAAGTAATTTGATTGGTATAATCCATGGTTTAATCTTATATGCATCAAAAAGTAAGACAAATTCTGGGAAGAACCAAGATTCTAGATTTGATATGGTATGATAAACTCTTTCTTGATTCATTCCCATCCAATTAAAAAAAATACTTTTTTGATTGGATGGGTTGATTTCTTGATGAATCATAAGAGAAAAAATATCTTTTTTTTTCAATTTGTTGTTGATTTTTTTTTCAGTCTTAGTATTTTTATCAATTTTGGTACCGATATGTGTATTGGTCCAGGTCTCAATATTGATATTTTTTTTAAGACAAAAGTGGAGAATTCGACAATCAAAATATTTTCTATCTAGATTTTTATGCGTATCAATAATATATCCTTCTTCTAGATAATCACTAATAGCTGTACTTACCAATACATAAAATGATTCGGATTTTGGTTTATTGAAATTATATGGAATTTTTTGAACCCCGTTTACTTGTAATCTTGACCCATAAATATCAAAATCCTCCTTATCCCCATAGTTCATATATTTATGTGATAAAAGATCATATCTGTAGTGTTTTTTCCATTTTTCTTTTTGATTTGTCAATGAATCCGCTGCATAGTAATTTTGTTTCACGTAATGAATTAATTGGTCTTTTTCTTTTTTATATGAATCCACTTTAATTGAGTCCTTATTTTGAATCCTATAACGTTGATTGATTCTATTTCGCCATTTTTGCGGTACTAACCGCGACCATTTGGTTTGAGATAAATTGTATTGATAATGCCCCTTTAACCAGTTTTTCCATTCAATCATTCCAGACTTATGAATTTTCTTATGTCTTGAATTGTAATCAAATATTCCTCGTGTCATACAATAATCCTTGATTTTATCCTTAATAAAAGGATAAGTCCCCTGATATTGAAGTAGAGATTTCAATTGATACTTGTTAAGTAATTGGGTTTGTGATAATTTGTAAAATACATATGCTTGGGACAAGGAGGATAAGTCATAATACATTTTTGTACTATTACTAATATTAGTATTCGAAAAGGACTTTTTTATAGTGGAAAAAAAGTTCATTGTATTTTGATCTCTTTCATCAATTCCTTCCTGATTTGTTTGATCGTTGTAAACAGATTTATTGATTATTCTTTTTGTTGATTCAAAGAAAAGTTGGAAATAGATCCTGTGAATGGTAATCATACATAGCAAAATATCTATATATATATTTTCAATCAGAGATTTCATAAAATAATGTGATTTACGTATTAATCGTATATTTATTCTTTGGAATATCTGCCAAATATGTTTCTGTGATTTTGATCTTTTATCAGCACAAGTTAGAATTATTTTTTTCTTGTCTTTTGTGATTCGTTCTATTTGATTCCTGATTGTGATTGTTCTATCAGAAAGATCTTTCATCTTTTTTTCTATGAGTGAATAATTTGTCCAATTCATGGATTGGATTTGAATGGTTGATTTGTGAATAATCTTATTATTTATTTCGGAATCTTTTCCATTTTCAGCCGTTTCATATACTTTCACCTTGCTCAATTCAAATAAGAATATTGGGTTTACTTTTTGAATTTCCTTCATTATTCGTTTTAGAACTAGAAGTATTTTAATGATCCATCTTGTTTTTTCTTTTGAAACTTTTAGAAGTATAAAGAAATCCTTTTTAACTTTTCTAACTTTTTTTTGGAGTTCTTTATAAATGGGTTCAAAAAAGGAAGGTCGTTTTCGGGGATTCCCAAAAGGGAATTCCGCTTCCATTCCCCAAACCGTTAAAAAACAAAAATTGTCTTTTTTTCCTTTTTTTTTTATTTGATCCCTAGGATGAGATCGTATTTTAGATCTTCGCCAAGGTTTCAAACAGAAAGGAAATAGAATCTTTATCTGAATACCGTCTGCTAACCAATCTTTGGGAAATTCTGTTTCTGATAATTGAACACCATTATAAGTGCATTTAACATGCATTTCTCTATTCCACTCCTTCAAATCCTCATACCATTCGGGGAATTGGAATAATAACATACGGCCAATATTTTTAGCAATTATCAATGAAGGCAATACAATGTATTTTCTAAGAAAAGATTGGGTTACTAACATCAAACCTCTTATTGCTTGAGCAAATATAATGCTATCCCAAGTTTCTGATATTACTATACGCTCATTTTCCTCTTTTTTTTCTTCGTTTTTTTTCTCTTTTTCCCTTGCCTCTTCCTCCTCAAAATAAAAATGTGAAATTTTCAATTCTGGTTCTCTCCCCACCAAATTCCTAAAAATGAGATTCATCATTTCAGAGATATAAAAAGAAGAAAAAAAAGATGTTTTGTCTATTCGATCCAAAAAAAGCGGAGAATGCACATTTGCTTGAAACATTTCCCAAATAACCGTTTTACGTCTTTGAGCACGCATGGATCCTTTGATTATATCCCGACGAAAATCCGATTGTTGTGAGTAACGTATCAAAGCCACCTCTTCTGCTTGATCACTATTATTAGTATTATTTGTAGTTGTAATAGGGTTGGTATTCTTATTGTTATCAGTATAAATTACTACGCGTTTGGCTTTTCTTGAACGAATTTCATGATCTTCCTTAGATTCTTCCTCATTTTCTCCCTCCTGTTCTCCCAAATCATCAGTTAATTTGTATGACCACCGAGGAACCCTTTTATGGATTTCTTCTATTCCAATAGATTTTTTTCTAATTATTGTTTGATCGTTTGGATCAGTTGTAATTACATCGAATACCCATTTTAAAGCTTTTGTTTGATTTTCAAAATCAATTCTTGTTTGCTCTCTCAATAAAGAATATTTTTTAAAATGCAAAATGGGTGCAGGCTCAAAAGGAAATTCTTTGATTGAGGTTAAGGAATTACCAATATAATTCAGTAATGATTCCCTATCAGGCGGATTCTTTTGATGTTCAAATTTTCTGTAATAATTAGAATTATTAGGAAGTAGCCCATAAATCTTATTTATCCAATTGATTTCTATGGAATCCTCCGTATCTGTAGAAGTGATTAAATCATTCATGATCATATGTGAATAGAATTTTTTTATTGTTCCACGATATGGTCCCCTCAAAAAGGGGTCATACGTTTTGGGCAAGTATTTTTGTTCGTTTTCATCATTGCATAATCTGGTCCTTTTTTCGAGCATATCTAGAGCAAGAAATCCCTTTTCTTTTTCTAGAGCTTTTGTTCGACTTATTAATTCATTGTTC